GCTAGCGTAGCTTAATTAAAGCATAACACTGAAGATGTTAAGATGGGCCCTAGAAAGCTCCGCAAGCACAAAGGCTTGGTCCTGACTTTACTATCAACTCTAGCTAAACTTACACATGCAAGTATCCGCACCCCCGTGAGAATGCCCTACAGTTCCCCGCCCGGGAACAAGGAGCTGGTATCAGGCACACCACTACTAGCCCACGACACCTTGCTTAGCCACACCCCCAAGGGAACTCAGCAGTGATAAACATTAAGCCATAAGTGAAAACTTGACTTAGTTAAAGCTAAGAGGGCCGGTAAAACTCGTGCCAGCCACCGCGGTTATACGAGAGGCCCAAGTTGATAATTACCGGCGTAAAGCGTGGTTAAGATTTTTATACAACTAAAGCCGAACCCCTTCAGAGCTGTTATACGCACCCGAAGATAAGAAGTTCAACCACGAAAGTGGCTTTATAGCCCCGAACCCACGAAAGCTAAGATACAAACTGGGATTAGATACCCCACTATGCCTAGCCGTAAACATTGGTAGTATGTTACACCCACTACCCGCCTGGGTACTACGAGCATCAGCTTGAAACCCAAAGGACTTGGCGGTGCTTTAGACCCCCCTAGAGGAGCCTGTTCTAGAACCGATAACCCCCGTTCAACCTCACCTTCCCTTGTCTTCCCCGCCTATATACCGCCGTCGTCAGCTTACCCTGTGAAGGGTTAATAGTAAGCAAAATTGGTTCAACCTAAAACGTCAGGTCGAGGTGTAGCGTATGGGGAGGGAAGAAATGGGCTACATTTCCTGCCACAGGAAATACGAATGATGTGCTGAAACGTTCATCTGAAGGAGGATTTAGCAGTAAGCAGGAAATAGAGCGTCCCGCTGAAATTGGCCCTGAAGCGCGCACACACCGCCCGTCACTCTCCCCAAGCCTACAAACTTCAGTAAATAAAACCTTACAATCGCGAAGGGGAGGCAAGTCGTAACATGGTAAGTGTACCGGAAGGTGCACTTGGAAAAATCAGAGCGTAGCTAAGACAGAAAAGCATCTCCCTTACACTGAGAAGTCCCCCGTGCAAATCGGAGCGCCCTGACGCCCAACAGCTAGCCCCCTAAAACCAGAACCAACAAACCAACATTAATACCCCTTAATACACTATTACTGTATTAAACAAACCATTTTTCCCCCTAAGTATGTGCGACAGAAAAGGGTCTGTGGAGCAATAGAGAAAGTACCGCAAGGGAACGCTGAAAGAGAAGTGAAACAACCCAGTGAAGCCTAAAAAAGCAGAGACTTAACCTCGTACCTTTTGCATCATGATTTAGCCAGTGTAACCCAAGCAAAGCGTGCTTTAGTTTGATAACCCGAAACTAAGTGAGCTACTCCAAGACAGCCTATTAATAGGGCAAACCCGTCTCTGTGGCAAAAGAGTGGGAAGAGCTTTGAGTAGAGGTGACAGACCTACCGAACTTAGTTATAGCTGGTTGCCTGAGAATTGGATAGAAGTTCAGCCTCCCGAATTCTTAGCTCCTCTCAGTTTTACCCCTCCTGATACCTTAAGAAGTCGAGAGAGTTAGTCAAAGGGGGTACAGCCCCTTTGAATCAAGATACAACTTTCCCAGGAGGGTAAAGATCATAATTATAGAAGGTAAAATATCTTGGTGGGCCTAAAAGCAGCCATCCCCTCAGAAAGCGTTAAAGCTCAGATATACTCCAACCCCTTTATACGGATCATTAAATCTCACCCCCCTAATTTTACCAGGCCGTCCCATGCAAACATGGGAGTGACCCTGCTAATATGAGTAATAAGAGAGCCTAAGACTCTCTCCTTGCACGTGTGTACATCGAAACGGACACCCCTCCGAACTTTAACGGCCCCAACCCCAGAGGGCACTGAATAACAGATCAAAGAACCAGAAAAACATTCAATGACCAACCGTTAACCCCACACAGGCGTGCCCCTAAGGAAAGACTAAAAGAAAGAGAAGGAACTCGGCAAACACATCAAGCCTCGCCTGTTTACCAAAAACATCGCCTCTTGTAAAACTTAAAAATAAGAGGTCCCGCCTGCCCTGTGACTATAAGTTTAACGGCCGCGGTATTTTGACCGTGCGAAGGTAGCGCAATCACTTGTCTTTTAAATGGAGACCTGTATGAATGGCATAACGAGGGCTTAACTGTCTCCTCTTTCAAGTCAATGAAATTGATCTCCCCGTGCAGAAGCGGGGATAACTACATAAGACGAGAAGACCCTATGAAGCTTTAGATACAAGACAGATCATGTTAAACCCTCCCGGATAAGGGACAAAACCAAATGAGTCCTGTCCTAATGTCTTTGGTTGGGGCGACCGCGGGGAAACAAAAAACCCCCACGTGGAAAGGGAGCTCCCCCTCCTAAAACTAAGAGCTGCCGCTCTAGTTAACAGAATTTCTGACCAGTAAGATCCGGCAATGCCGATCAACGAACCGAGTTACTCTAGGGATAACAGCGCAATCCCCTTTTAGAGCCCATATCGACAAGGGGGTTTACGACCTCGATGTTGGATCAGGACATCCTAATGGTGCAGCCGCTATTAAGGGTTCGTTTGTTCAACGATTAAAGTCCTACGTGATCTGAGTTCAGACCGGAGTAATCCAGGTCAGTTTCTATCTATGACATGATCTTTTCTAGTACGAAAGGACCGAGAAGATAAGGCCCCTGCCCGAGGCACGCCTTACCCCCACCTAATGAAGACAACTAAAGTAGGCAAGAGGGCATGCCCCGCCCGCCGAAGAGCACGGCGTGTTAAGGTGGCAGAGCCCGGCAATTGCAAAAGGCCTAAGCCCTTTCCACAGAGGTTCAAGTCCTCTCCTCAACTATGATTTCAGTACTTATCACCCATGTCATTAACCCCCTAGCCTTCATCGTGCCCGTCCTTTTAGCGGTTGCCTTCCTTACTCTCCTTGAACGAAAAGTTCTTGGGTACATGCAACTACGAAAGGGCCCTAATATTGTCGGCCCCTACGGTCTCCTGCAACCCATTGCTGACGGTGTAAAATTATTTATTAAAGAGCCAGTACGCCCCTCTACCGCCTCCCCGGTCCTCTTCCTTTTAACCCCCATCCTCGCCTTAACACTTGCTTTGACGTTATGAGCCCCGATGCCTATGCCTTACCCTGTTGTAGATCTTAACCTCGGAATCCTGTTTCTTCTCGCCCTATCTAGCCTGGCCGTCTACTCAATTCTAGGCTCAGGATGAGCCTCCAATTCGAAATACGCCCTTATTGGTGCCCTACGAGCTGTTGCCCAAACAATTTCCTATGAAGTTAGTCTAGGACTGATTCTCTTAAACATCATTATTTTTACGGGGGGCTTTACTCTACAAACCTTTAACGTAGCCCAAGAAAGCATCTGGTTGGTGGCACCTGCCTGACCCCTCGCCGCAATATGATACATTTCTACCCTCGCGGAGACCAATCGTGCCCCTTTTGACCTCACCGAGGGGGAGTCGGAGTTAGTCTCGGGATTTAACGTCGAGTACGCGGGGGGCCCCTTTGCTCTATTTTTCCTGGCAGAGTACGCGAATATTCTGCTAATAAATACCCTCTCCGCCACACTCTTTTTAGGGGCCTCTCATATCCCCGCCTTTCCCGAACTTACCGCTCTTAACCTTATAACCAAGGCTGCCCTACTCTCTGTTGTATTCCTCTGAGTTCGGGCCTCATACCCCCGATTCCGATATGATCAGCTTATGCACTTAATCTGAAAAAACTTTCTTCCACTAACCCTGGCTTTAGTTATTTGACATCTCGCCCTCCCCATCGCATTCGCCGGCCTACCGCCGCAACTGTAGGCCCGGAGTTGTGCCTGAAGTAAAGGGCCACTTTGATAGAGTGAACCATGAGGGTTAAAGTCCCTCCAGCTCCTTAGAAAGAAGGGACTCGAACCCTACCTGAAGAGATCAAAACTCTTAGTGCTTCCACTACACCACTTCCTAGTAAAGTCAGCTAATTAAGCTTTTGGGCCCATACCCCAAACATGTTGGTTAAACTCCTTCCTTTACTAATGAACCCGTATATTTTAGCCGCCCTACTTTTTGGTCTAGGCCTAGGCACCACAATTACATTCGCCAGCTCCCACTGGCTTCTTGCCTGAATAGGCCTTGAAATAAATACGCTCGCCATTATCCCCCTCATAGCCCAGCACCACCACCCCCGAGCAGTAGAAGCAACAACTAAATACTTCCTTACTCAGGCAACTGCAGCCGCTATACTTCTCTTTGCCAGCACTACCAATGCTTGATTAACAGGACAATGAGATATTCAACAAATATCCCACCCCCTCCCTATTACCCTGATTACTCTTGCTTTAGCACTAAAAATTGGTCTAGCACCTGTCCACTCATGACTGCCTGAAGTTCTTCAGGGCCTAGATCTTACAACCGGACTAATCCTCTCCACCTGACAAAAACTTGCCCCATTTGCCCTCCTACTCCAGATCCAACCTGCTAACTCAACAATTCTAATTGCTTTTGGTCTGGCCTCCACCCTTGTTGGAGGGTGAGGAGGGCTAAATCAAACCCAGCTTCGTAAGATCCTTGCTTACTCCTCCATCGCACACCTTGGTTGGATGATCCTTGTACTTCAATTTTCCCCCTCCCTAACGCTTCTCACCCTACTAACATACTTTGTAATAACAATCTCCACATTCCTTGTGTTTAAACTGAATAAATCAACTAACATTAATATGCTCGCCACATCATGAGCTAAAGCACCCGCTTTAACAGCCCTCGCCCCCCTGGTACTTCTATCACTAGGGGGACTCCCCCCATTAACGGGATTTATGCCTAAATGGCTCATTCTTCAAGAACTCACCAAACAAGACCTTGCCCCAACAGCGACCCTAGCCGCAATAACAGCCCTCCTCAGCCTCTACTTCTACCTGCGAATCTCCTATGCAATGACTCTGACTATGTCCCCCAACACCCTTACAGGCACTACCCCCTGACGACTGCAACACTCACAGTTCACGTTTCCACTAGCAACAATAACCACAGCCACCCTCCTGCTGCTGCCCCTAACCCCGGCAGTCGTCGCACTTCTTACCCTTTAAGAGACTTAGGCTAACACAAGACCAAGGGCCTTCAAAGCCCTAAGCGAGAGTGAAAATCTCTCAGTCCCTGATAAGACTTGCGGGATATTACCCCACATCTCCTGCATGCAAAACAGACACTTTAATTAAGCTAAAGCCTTTCTAGATAGGTAGGCCTCGATCCTACAAAGTCTTAGTTAACAGCTAAGCGCTCAAGCCAGCGAGCATCCATCTACTCTTTCCCCCGCCTGTCCGGGGACAAAAGGCGGGGGAAAGCCCCGGCAGACGCTAGTCTGCTCCTTAAGATTTGCAATCTAATGTGACAAACACCTCGGGGCTTGGTAAGAAGAGGACTTAAACCTCTGTCAATGGGGCTACAATCCACCGCTTAAACACTCAGCCATCCTACCTGTGGCCACCACACGTTGATTCTTCTCGACTAATCACAAAGACATCGGCACCCTCTATCTAGTATTTGGTGCTTGAGCCGGAATAGTGGGCACCGCCCTAAGCTTACTCATCCGAGCAGAACTAAGCCAACCCGGCGCACTCCTCGGAGACGACCAAATTTACAACGTCATTGTTACAGCACACGCCTTTGTAATAATTTTCTTTATAGTGATACCCATTATGATTGGGGGCTTTGGAAACTGACTCGTGCCTCTGATGATTGGTGCCCCCGACATGGCATTTCCTCGAATAAACAACATGAGCTTCTGGCTTCTGCCTCCCTCCTTCCTCCTACTTCTTGCCTCCTCCGGAGTAGAAGCTGGGGCTGGAACCGGATGAACCGTCTACCCGCCCCTGGCTGGAAACTTAGCACACGCTGGGGCATCCGTTGATTTGACCATCTTTTCCCTGCATCTGGCAGGGATTTCTTCAATTCTAGGGGCCATTAATTTTATTACAACCATCATTAACATAAAACCCCCGGCTATCTCTCAGTACCAGACCCCTCTATTCGTTTGAGCCGTCCTGATTACTGCTGTGCTTCTTCTTCTTTCCCTCCCTGTGCTCGCCGCAGGCATCACAATGCTGCTCACAGACCGCAACTTAAACACCACTTTCTTTGACCCCGCAGGAGGGGGTGACCCCATTCTTTATCAACATTTATTCTGGTTCTTTGGCCATCCCGAAGTCTACATTCTTATTCTGCCCGGCTTTGGAATAATTTCTCACATTGTCGCCTACTACGCCGGCAAAAAAGAGCCTTTTGGCTACATGGGAATAGTCTGAGCTATAATGGCAATTGGCCTACTAGGCTTTATTGTATGGGCCCATCACATATTTACAGTCGGAATAGATGTAGACACCCGAGCCTACTTTACATCCGCTACCATAATTATTGCCATCCCCACCGGTGTCAAAGTATTCAGCTGACTCGCAACTCTTCACGGAGGCTCTATCAAGTGAGAAACCCCACTTCTATGGGCCCTGGGCTTTATTTTCCTCTTCACAGTAGGGGGGCTCACGGGAATTGTCCTAGCCAACTCCTCACTGGACATCGTCCTACACGACACCTACTATGTAGTCGCCCACTTCCACTACGTTCTATCCATGGGGGCCGTATTTGCTATCGTCGCCGCCTTCGTGCACTGATTCCCTTTATTCTCAGGCTACACCCTCCACAGCACCTGGACTAAAATCCACTTTGGTATTATGTTTGCAGGGGTAAACCTAACGTTCTTTCCTCAACATTTCCTCGGGCTCGCCGGAATGCCTCGACGGTACTCAGACTACCCAGACGCCTATACTCTGTGAAACACAGTCTCATCCATCGGGTCCCTTATTTCCTTAGTAGCAGTTATTATGTTTTTGTTCATTATTTGAGAAGCCTTTGCCGCCAAACGTGAAGTTCTCGCAGTAGAATTAACCTCAACTAACATCGAGTGACTGCACGGCTGCCCTCCCCCCTACCACACATTTGAAGAGCCCGCATTTGTTCAAGTTCAATCCAATTAACGAGAAAGGGAGGAGTCGAACCCCCATGGGCTGGTTTCAAGCCAGCTACATAACCGCTCTGTCACTTTCTTCATAAGATACTAGTAAAACAGTAATTACACTGCCTTGTCAAGGCAGAAATGTGGGTTAGACCCCCGCGTATCTTGACTAATTAATGGCCCATCCCTCACAGCTAGGTTTTCAAGATGCAGCTTCACCTGTTATAGAAGAACTTCTTCATTTTCACGACCACGCCCTTATAATTGTGTTTCTTATTAGCACCCTAGTACTTTACATTATTGTGGCTATAGTTTCCACTAAATTAACTAACAAATATATTTTAGATTCACAAGAAATCGAGATTATCTGAACTGTTCTTCCTGCCATCATTCTTATTCTAATTGCACTCCCCTCCCTCCGCATCCTTTATCTTATAGACGAAATTAATGACCCCCACTTAACAATCAAAGCAATAGGACACCAATGATACTGAAGCTATGAATACACAGACTATGAAGACCTTGGATTCGACTCCTACATAATCCCTACGCAAGACCTCACCCCGGGGCAGTTTCGTCTTTTAGAAGCCGACCATCGAATAGTAATTCCAGTTGAATCCCCCATCCGAGTCCTTGTGTCCGCTGAAGACGTCCTACACTCATGAGCAGTCCCCGCTTTAGGAGTAAAAATAGACGCAGTCCCAGGCCGCCTAAATCAAACAGCCTTTATTGCATCCCGCCCAGGAGTCTTCTACGGACAATGCTCTGAAATTTGTGGTGCAAACCATAGCTTTATGCCTATCGTAGTAGAGGCAGTTCCTTTAGAACACTTTGAAAATTGATCCTCACTAATACTTGAAGACGCCTCGCTAAGAAGCTAAACCGGGCCTAGCGTTAGCCTTTTAAGCTAAAGACTGGTGACTCCCAACCACCCCTAGCGACATGCCCCAACTCAACCCCGCGCCCTGATTCGCCATTCTAGTTTTTACTTGACTAATTTTCCTAATCATCGTCCCTACAAAAATTCTAGCCCACACCTACCCCAATGAGCCTACCTCACAAAGTACCGAGAAACCTAAAACAGAGCCCTGAACCTGACCATGACACTAAGCTTCTTTGACCAATTTATGAGCCCCACATTTATAGGCATTCCTCTTATGGCCCTAGCCCTCTCCCTCCCCTGAATCCTTTACCCTGCCCCCTCCGCTCGATGACTAAACAACCGACTTCTCTCTCTTCAAGGCTGGTTTATTAACCGTTTCACCCAACAGCTTCTTCTCCCATTAAATGCAGGGGGACACAAATGGGCTGCCCTTTTGGCCTCGCTAATAATTTTCTTAATTACCCTAAACATGCTTGGCCTTCTGCCTTACACTTTCACCCCTACTACGCAGCTGTCCCTTAATTTAGGACTCGCAGTGCCCCTTTGACTAGCAACCGTAATTATTGGGATGCGCAATCAACCAACCCATGCTCTTGGTCACCTTCTACCAGAGGGCACTCCCGGGCCCCTTATTCCCATCCTTATCGTCATCGAAACAATCAGCCTGTTTATTCGCCCTCTCGCCCTAGGAGTCCGGCTCACGGCAAACCTTACCGCCGGCCACCTTTTAATTCAACTCATCGCCACAGCTGCATTTGTCCTTCTACCCCTTATGCCCGCAGTAGCAATCCTAACTTCAACAGTTCTTGTCCTCCTTACCCTCCTAGAAGTAGCCGTGGCTATAATTCAAGCCTACGTATTTGTGCTTCTCCTAACTCTTTACCTACAAGAAAACGTCTAATGGCCCACCAAGCACATGCATACCATATAGTTGACCCCAGCCCCTGACCGCTTACAGGCGCAGTAGCCGCCCTACTGATGACATCCGGCCTTGCAATCTGATTCCATTTCCACTCAACAACCCTTATAGGACTCGGCTTAGCCCTCCTTCTCTTAACAATGTACCAATGATGACGAGACATCATCCGGGAAGGCACATTCCAAGGCCACCATACACCCCCTGTACAAAAAGGGCTACGGTATGGAATAATTCTTTTTATCACCTCAGAAGTCTTCTTTTTTCTTGGTTTCTTTTGAGCATTTTACCATTCAAGCCTAGCCCCCACCCCTGAACTAGGGGGTTGCTGACCCCCCACAGGGATTACCCCTTTGGACCCCTTTGAAGTCCCCCTGCTAAACACTGCCGTCCTGCTCGCCTCCGGGGTAACCGTTACCTGGGCCCACCACAGCATTATAGAAGGCGAGCGTAAACAAGCTATTCAATCCCTTGCACTAACAATTCTCCTGGGGTTTTACTTCACGTTCCTGCAAGCCATGGAGTACTACGAAGCCCCCTTCACCATCGCAGACGGTGTCTACGGCGCCACATTCTTCGTAGCCACTGGCTTTCATGGCCTTCACGTCATCATTGGCTCTACATTCCTCGCCATTTGCCTGCTTCGCCAAATTCAATACCATTTCACGTCAGAACACCACTTTGGGTTTGAAGCAGCCGCCTGATACTGACATTTCGTAGACGTTGTCTGACTTTTCCTCTACATCTCTATCTACTGATGAGGATCTTAGTCTTTCTAGTATCAAGCAAGTATAAGTGACTTCCAATCACCCGGTCTTGGTTAAAGTCCAAGGAAAGATAATGAATTTAATTACAACTATTATTATTATTACTACTATTTTACCCGTCATCCTCGCCCTTGTCTCTTTTTGACTCCCTCAAATAACACCCGACCACGAAAAGCTCTCCCCCTACGAATGTGGCTTTGACCCCCTGGGCTCAGCCCGTCTACCCTTCTCCATTCGCTTTTTTCTTGTTGCTATTCTCTTTCTTCTTTTTGACCTAGAAATTGCCCTCCTCCTGCCCCTCCCCTGAGGGGACCAACTTACGACCCCCCTGCTAACGTTTCTATGGGCTTCAGCCGTCTTAGCCCTCCTAACCCTCGGCCTAGTCTACGAATGACTTCAAGGCGGCCTAGAGTGAGCCGAATAGGTAATTAGTCTAAGAAAAACATTTGATTTCGGCTCAAAAACTTGTGGTTAAAGTCCATAATTGCCTAATGACCCCCGTTCACTTTGCTTTTTCATCAGCCTTCATCCTAGGGCTAACCGGCCTGGCATTCCATCGCACCCACCTTCTCTCCGCCCTTTTATGCTTAGAGGGAATGATGCTTTCTTTATTCATTGCCCTCTCCCTCTGAACCTTGCAGCTGGACTCTACGAACTTCTCAGGGGCCCCCATACTCCTACTTGCATTTTCAGCCTGTGAAGCAAGCGCAGGCCTCGCCCTCCTGGTAGCCACCGCTCGGACTCACGGAACAGATCGGCTCCAAAGCCTTAACCTCCTACAATGTTAATAATCCTTATTCCAACACTTATGCTTATCCCAACTGCCTGAGCGGCCCCGGCCAAATGACTTTGGCCCACAACCCTCGCCCACAGTCTTGTCATCGCACTCGCAAGTCTAACTTGACTAAAAAATGCATCAGAGACCGGCTGATCAAGTCTAAGCTCCTATATGGCCACAGACCCTTTGTCCACCCCCCTCCTTGTTCTTACTTGCTGACTCTTGCCCCTTATAATTTTAGCGAGCCAGAATCACACAGCCTCGGAACCACTAAACCGTCAACGCATGTATATTACCCTCTTAACCTCCCTTCAGTTTTTCCTTATTCTAGCCTTCAGCGCCACAGAAATAATTATGTTTTATGTCATATTTGAAGCTACTCTTATCCCCACACTTATTATTATTACCCGTTGGGGTAATCAGACAGAGCGACTTAACGCAGGGGTCTATTTCTTATTTTACACCCTGGCAGGATCGCTCCCATTGTTAGTTGCACTCCTCCTTCTGCAGAACAACATCGGCACCCTCTCGTTAGTCACCCTTCAATTCTCAAACCCACTGCAACTTACCTCTCTCGCGGACAAGCTATGATGAGCAGGGTGCCTTCTAGCATTCTTAGTCAAAATACCCCTGTATGGCGTCCATCTCTGACTACCCAAAGCCCATGTAGAAGCCCCAGTCGCAGGCTCTATAATTCTTGCAGCCGTCCTTTTAAAACTGGGGGGCTACGGAATAATACGAATCGTCATGATACTTGAACCCCTTACTAAAGAACTAAGCTACCCCTTCATTATCTTCGCACTATGGGGGGTAATTATGACGGGCTCAATCTGCTTGCGTCAAACGGACCTGAAGTCCCTCATCGCCTACTCCTCAGTCAGCCACATGGGACTAGTAGTAGGAGGGATCCTTATCCAAACCCCCTGAGGCTTCTCGGGAGCTCTTATCTTAATGATTGCTCACGGACTAACATCTTCAGCCCTCTTTTGCTTGGCAAACACAAACTACGAACGCACCCACAGTCGGACAATGCTTCTCGCCCGGGGACTCCAAATAGTTCTGCCCTTGATAACAGCCTGATGATTTATTGCCAGCTTAGCCAATTTGGCTCTACCGCCCCTTCCCAATCTCATGGGAGAATTAATGATCGTCACCTCCTTATTTAACTGGTCATGATGAACCCTTGCACTGACCGGAGCAGGTATACTAATTACCGCAAGTTACTCCCTCTACATGTTTCTTATAACCCAACGAGGCCCCCTTCCACCCCACCTTGTTGCCTTAGAGCCCTCCCACTCTCGGGAACACTTGCTTATGGCCCTCCACCTTCTCCCCTTGGTTCTTCTAATACTCAAGCCTGAGCTAATCTGAGGGTGGGCATACTGTAGATATAGTTTAACGAAAACATTAGATTGTGATTCTAAAGACAGAGGTTAAAGTCCCCTTGTCCACCGAGAGAGGCTCGCCAGCAACGAAGACTGCTAATCTCCGCGACCTTGGTTGAACCCCAAGGCTCACTCGCCCTCGCTTCTAAAGGATAACAGCTCATCCGTTGGTCTTAGGAACCAAAAACTCTTGGTGCAAATCCAAGTAGCAGCTATGCACCCTACTTCCCTTATAATAACCTCAAGCTTAATTATTATCTTTGTGCTACTAGCGTACCCCGTCTTCACAACACTTACCCCAAGCCCTAAAGAGCAGGACTGAGCTCTCTCCCACGTCAAGACTGCAGTTAAACTAGCCTTTCTAGTGAGCCTTCTCCCGTTGTCTCTTTTCCTCAACGAAGGCGCAGAAACAATTATTACGTCCTGAAACTGAATAAATACCCTGACCTTCGACATTAATATTAGCCTTAAATTTGACCATTACTCGCTCATCTTCACCCCCATTGCCCTCTATGTGACATGGTCCATCCTAGAGTTTGCCTCATGATACATGCACGCCGACCCCTTCATAAACCGATTTTTTAAATATCTCCTAATTTTCCTGATTGCTATAATTATTCTAGTTACAGCAAACAACCTCTTTCAGCTCTTTATCGGGTGAGAAGGAGTCGGCATCATATCCTTCCTTCTCATCGGATGATGATACGGACGGGCAGATGCAAACACTGCGGCCCTTCAGGCAGTTGTATACAACCGAGTCGGGGACATCGGCCTAATTTTTGCCATAGCATGAATAGCCGCAAACCTTAACTCCTGAGAAATACAACAAGTATTCACGGCCGCTAAAGACTTCGATCTCACTTTCCCCCTTCTAGGATTAATTGTGGCGGCAACAGGCAAGTCTGCCCAATTTGGGCTCCATCCCTGGCTGCCCTCAGCCATGGAAGGTCCTACGCCGGTATCTGCCCTACTACATTCCAGCACGATAGTCGTTGCAGGAATCTTTTTGTTGATTCGGATGAGCCCCCTTCTGGCAGAAAGCCCGACCGCCCTAACAGTATGCCTCTGTTTAGGCGCCCTCACAACTTTGTTTACAGCCACCTGTGCCCTAACCCAAAACGACATCAAAAAAATTGTTGCATTCTCAACATCAAGCCAACTAGGGCTTATGATGGTGACACTAGGGCTAAATCAACCTCAATTAGCTTTCCTTCACATTTGCACTCATGCTTTCTTCAAAGCAATGCTCTTTCTATGCTCAGGCTCAATTATCCACAGCCTTAACGATGAACAAGACATCCGCAAGATAGGAGGCATGCATCACCTCACCCCTTTTACGTCCTCGTGCCTTACTGTTGGGAGTCTAGCCCTTACAGGCACCCCCTTTTTGGCGGGCTTCTTCTCAAAAGACGCAATCATTGAAGCACTAAACACATCCCACCTAAACGCCTGAGCCCTCATCTTAACTCTTCTCGCCACCTCATTCACAGCTATCTACAGCCTCCGGGTTGTGTATTTTGTTTCCATAGGACACCCTCGTTTCAGCCCCCTTTCCCCAATTAATGAAAACAACCCAGCAGTTATTAACCCAATCAAACGACTAGCCTGAGGCAGCATCTTCGCCGGTCTTCTAATTACCTCAAACTTCCTTCCCATGAAAACACCTGTTATAACAATACCTCCCCTACTTAAACTCGCCGCACTAATCGTTACGATCGCGGGACTCCTAATCGCCTTAGAGCTAGCATCCCTCACAAGCAAACAACTCAAACCCACCCCCTACCTCGCCCCTCACCATTTTTCTAACATGCTAGGATTTTTCCCTACAATTATTCACCGCTTTACCCCTAAACTTAATCTAATTTTAGGCCAAGCAGTAGCGAGCCAAATGGTGGACCAAACATGACTGGAAAAATCAGGGCCCAAAGCTGTAGCCTCCCTGAGCCTTCCCCTCATCACTACCACAAGTGACACACAACGCGGTATAATCAAAACTTACCTCGCCCTCTTCCTACTAACCCTTGCCCTGGCGACCCTTCTATTTATTAACTAAACAGCCCGTAAAGTTCCCCGACTCAGCCCCCGTGTTAACTCTAGCACAACAAAAAGCGTTAATAGCAAAACCCAAGCACTAATCACCAGCATTCCTCCCCCCGCCGAATATATCAAGGCCACCCCTCCGATATCTCCCCGAAAAACAGAAAGCTCGTCGAGCTCATCTCCCGGAACCCAGGAAAACTCATATCACCCACCTCAAAATTTAGTAGAAATTAACGTCACCCCCACCACATAAACGGCCATATAGCCCGCAACCGGACGACTCCCTCAGCTTTCGGGGTACGGTTCAGCAGCAAGCGCCGCAGAATACGCAAACACAACCAACATCCCCCCTAGGTAAATTAAAAATAAGACTAATGAAAGAAAAGGACCCCCGTAGTTAATTAAAACCCCGCACCCCATGCCAGCCACCACCACTAAACCTAAGGCGGCGAAATAGGGGGAAGGATTGGAAGCTACTGCAACCAACCCTAACACTAACCCTAGTAAAAACAAAGACATAATATAAGTCATAATTTCTGCCAGGACTCTAACCAGGACTAATGGCTTGAAAAACCACCGTTGTTATTCAACTACAAAAACCGCTAATGGCAAGCCTCCGAAAAACCCACCCCTTACTAAAAATTGCAAACGACGCACTCGTTGACCTCCCCGCCCCCTCAAACATTTCAGTGTGATGAAACTTTGGCTCCTTACTAGGACTTTGCTTAATTACCCAAATCCTTACAGGCTTATTTCTTGCTATGCACTACACCGCAGATATCGCCACCGCCTTCTCGTCCGTGGCCCATATCTGCCGGGACGTAAACTACGGCTGACTTATTCGTAACCTGCATGCCAACGGCGCATCCTTCTTTTTCATCTGCATTTATATGCACATCGGCCGGGGCCTCTATTACGGCTCCTATCTTTATAAAGAGACCTGAAATATTGGGGTAGTTCTCCTCCTTCTAGTAATAATAACCGCCTTTGTAGGATACGTACTCCCCTGAGGACAAATGTCCTTCTGAGGTGCAACCGTTATCACAAATCTATTATCCGCAGTCCCTTACGTCGGCAACACCCTCGTTCAGTGAATCTGAGGGGGCTTTTCCGTAGACAATGCTACCCTCACCCGGTTCTTCGCCTTCCATTTTCTCTTTCCCTTTGTTATTGCAGGCGCCACCCTTGTACACCTTCTTTTCCTTCATCAAACGGGCTCAAACAACCCCCTAGGGTTAAACTCCGACGCTGACAAAATCTCCTTCCACCCCTACTTCTCCTATAAAGACCTCCTAGGCTTCGCTGTCCTACTTATTGCCTTGACATCCCTCGCCCTATTCGCCCCCAACCTACTGGGAGATCCGGACAACTTCACCCCCGCCAACCCCCTAGTCACACCCCCACACATCAAACCAGAGTGATATTTCCTATTTGCGTATGCGATCTTGCGTTCGATCCCAAATAAACTAGGAGGTGTTTTAGCCCTGCTGGCCTCCATCTTAGTACTCATAGTCGTCCCCATTCTCCACACATCCAAACAGCGAGGCATCACATTTCGGCCCCTCTCTCAATTCCTATTCTGAACCCTCATCGCAGACGTTGCTATTTTAACCTGAATCGGGGGAATACCCGTAGAACACCCCTTTATTATCATTGGCCAGGTCGCATCTTTCCTCTACTTCTTCCTGTTCCTCGTTCTCGCCCCGCTAGTCGGGTGAGCCGAGAATAAAGCCCTCGGATGAGCCTGCAGTAGTAGCTCAGCGCCAGAGCGCCGGTCTTGTAAACCGGACGCCGGAGGTTAAAATCCTCCCTACTGCTCAAAGAAAGGAGATTTTAACTCCCACCCCTAACTCCCAAAGCTAGGATTCTAAGCTAAACTATTCTTTGCAAGTATTTGCAAGTATTTGCAAGTATTTGCAAGTATTTGCAAGTATTTGCAAGTATTTGCAAGTATTTGCAAGTATTTGCAAGTATTTGCAAGTACTTAAATGTGCAAAATACCCATATGTATTTACACCATACATTTATATTAACCATTTAAGGGGCATTCAAGGACATATATGTTTAATCAACATATCTAGGATTAACACATTCATATATCACCATATAACTAAGGGTTACATAAAGCATATAGAGATTTATTATACAATTATAATAAATCTCGGACTGGCGAGATTTAAGACCGAACACAATCACTCATAAGTTAAGTTATACCTTTACCCAACATCTCGTCATACCTCAAAATCTTAATGTAGTAAGAGCCTACCATCAGTTGATTTCTTAATGCCAACGGTTATTGAAGGTGAGGGACAACTATTGTGGGGGTTTCACACAGTGAATTATTCCTGGCATTTGGTTCCTACTTCAGGGCCATATATTGATATTATTCCTCACACTTTCATCGACGCTTGCATAAGTTAATGGTGGAATACATACTCCTCGTTACCCACCAAGCCGAGCGTTCTTTCTACAGCGCATAGGGTTCTCTTTTTTTTTTTCCTTTCACCTGGCATTTCACAGTGCACACGGGAATAACAGACAAGGTTGAACATTTATCTTGCCGTCCGTAAATAGTATGAATGGTGGAAAGATTTTATCTAAAGAACCACATATAGGGATATCATGAGCATAAATAGTGATAATTACTCCTTACTTCCCTGTGAGACCCCCCTCTGGGATTTATTACGGGGTTTTTTGCGTAAAACCCCCCTACCCCCCTAAACTCCTAAGATAGCTATCATTCCTGAAAACCCCCCGGAAACAGGAAAACCTCTAGAAGTATTTAGTGGGGACCCAATTTGCATCTATTTACATTATTAAAATAATGTGCAT